TATATATTATTTTGTGTGATTGTGTAACAATGTATATACACACAAATACAGTAAGCAAGTACCCGCATAACTAGGCATGTGTGGGTGATCAAGGTATGTCGATGACAAGTCAGTCCTGCTTTTGGGGTTTGGCAAGAAATATAGGGCCTGTCCGACATAAGGGGGTAGGGGGTTTGTCGACAATAAACGCCTACACCTCGAAGGTCATGTGGGGAGGCAAAATCAGGTCCTGTAAAACATTCTCTGTGTGGATGTTAGATATATGTCCTTGCATCATTCATTATTCATTCCTTCGAGCAGTTGTATAATGTTCCACCTTATTGTTCTTTTCTGAAGGAGTTCTACATGTCAGTGAATGGAAACCCAGATTAAAAGTGCCAAATGTTGACAAGATTCTTGGCATGTGGGGTCATGGATTCTACAGTATTTTTAACATCAACCATATGCCAGACATAATTCAGTTATGGGGAATCTAGCTGTTAATGGACCTGAGATAGAAGCCAGATGCCAGTAATAGTTCAGTTTTAAGTCTATCACAGTTATTGTCCTTCATCTCATTAATCTTGTGTTCTTGATATGTTTTTATGCTGGGTTCTTACTGTAAATATGGTGACTAGAAATTAATGTGGATTAAACATAGCATGTCTTATGTACTTGAACAATTTAATGTACTTGCGAGCATTATGGTATGGTGACTAGAAATTAATGTGGATTAAACATAGCATGTCAGAGAATAGTTTAATGTAGAATCTTAGCTTTGGGAGTTAAGGGTGAGAGTTGAATTCTCTTTTCTCTGAGATGGCGCTAGGAAGGATTTTAACCTTCGATCTTCGGTTTACAAGACCGGTGCTTTGATGTCTAAGCTACTAGGGCAGTTTCAGTTTAAGGCTTTATTTTCTAGTCAGCCGGTCAGGGGGAGGGCAATTAGAAATAGGGCGAAATAGATTGTGGAAGCTACTTGTCCGATTAAGACGAATGGATGTTCGACTGGTTGGCCTCCAATTCATGTGAGCACTAACATGTCGGCTACTAGGGCTCAGAATAGGATTTGGGAAGGGGGCCGGAATGTGTTTCCTCGTTGTTTAGAGGTGTGTAGTATTGGTACTAATATTAGGACTAGAATGGAAAATAGAAGGGCTAGTACTCCGCCTAGTTTGTTTGGGATGGATCGGAGAATGGCGTAGGCAAAGAGAAAGTATCATTCGGGTTTGATGTGTGGGGGTGTGACAAGGGGGTTGGCAGGTGTAAAGTTGTCTGGGTCGCCCAAGAGGTTGGGGGAGAATAGTGCTACGGAGGTGAGTCCGACTAGCATTAAGATAAATCCGAAGAGGTCTTTGTATGAGAAATATGGGTGGAATGTTACTTTGTCTGCGTCTGAGTTTAGTCCTGTTGGGTTGTTTGATCCTGTCTGGTGTAAGAACAGAAGGTGAATTATGCTAGCTCCGGTGATTACGAATGGCAGGAGAAAGTGGAAGGCGAAAAATCGGGTAAGGGTGGCATTGTCTACTGAAAAGCCGCCTCAGATTCATTGAACTAGTGTGTCGCCGATGTACGGGAAGGCGGAGAGGAGGTTAGTGATTACGGTTGCTCCTCAAAATGATATTTGTCCTCAGGGCAGTACATATCCCACGAAGGCGGTTATTATGGTGAGGAGTAAGAGGATCACTCCGATGTTTCAGGTTTCTTTTTGGAGGTATGAGCCGTAGTATATACCTCGTGCCACGTGAAGATACAAGCAGATGAAGAAGAAAGAGGCCCCGTTTGCATGAATGTTTCGGATTAGCCATCCGTAATTTACATCTCGGCAGATGTGGGCGACAGAAGAGAAGGCTGTTGAAATGTCAGCTGTGTAGTGTATTGCAAGAAATAATCCTGTTAGGATCTGTGTGACAAGGCAGAGGCCCAGGAGTGAGCCAAAATTTCATCACACGGAGATGTTGGAGGGTGTGGGGAGATCAATAAATGCTCCATTAATAATTTTAAGTAGTGGGTGTGTTTTTCGGATGTTTGCCATTGGTTTTTATAGTTGAATTAACAACGGTGGTTTTTCAAGTCATTGGTCTTGGTTAGAGTCCGAGTAAAAATTATGTTTTATTTTACTTTTTTAGTTTTAGTTGGGTTAGTTTTAGGTTTAGTGGGGGTGGCTTCGAACCCTGCTCCCTATTTTGCGGCTCTGGGATTGGTTGTGGTTGCTGCGGTGGGGTGTGGTATTTTGGTTGGGCATGGTGGGTCTTTCCTTTCTTTAGTTTTGTTTTTGATTTATCTCGGTGGAATACTGGTAGTGTTTGCTTATTCTGCGGCATTAGCTGCGGAGCCCTATCCTGAGACATGGGGGGATTGGTCAGTGTTGTTTTATGTAGTGGTTTATATTGTGGGGGTCTTGATTGCGGGTGGTCTGGCGGGGGGTGATTGATATTCGTGTTCTTGGGTGGTTGTTGATGAGTTTAAGGATTTGTCCTTGCTTCGGGGGGATTTTAGTGGGGTGGCATTTATGTACTCTTTGGGGGGAGCGATGTTGGTAGTGTCGGGGTGGGTGTTGTTGTTGACTTTATTTGTGGTGTTGGAGCTTACACGTGGGCTTAGTCGGGGGGCTCTTCGTGCTGTTTAGATTAATGTGATGAGGAGGACTGATAGTGTGGTGGTAAGGAAGAAGATTGTAAGGTATGTTTTGATTAAGCCTTGTTGAATGTTGTTTGTAGCTTTGATTAGTGGGATTTGGCTGGTCGTGATTCCTTTTGGTCCCACTTTTTCCAGTCATGTTTGGTCAATTAGGTGAGTTGCTATAGTTTGTCCTAGACTCAGTTTGATTTTTGGGGCCAGGCGATGGATAATTGATGGGAAGTATCCTAGTATGTTGGAGAAGTTGTGTAGTGGGATTGTGGGGGTGATTTTTAGTTGTTTGTTTGTTAGGCTTGTTAGTTCTAGGGCTACGAGTAACCCTAGGGCTGTCACGAGTAGCGCGGATAATTTAAGGGTTGTAGGTATGGTTATAATTGGTGTTTTTGCTGGTAAAAAGTTGGAGGTGATAAGTAGTCCGGTTAGAATACTTCCTCAGGCAAGCCGTTTGATTGGGTTAATTACTGTTGGGGTGTTTTCATTGAGGGGTGATAAGGGGAGGAATCGGGGGGCACCCATGGAGGCGAAGAAGATAACTCGGAAGCTGTATACGGCTGTGAAGGAGGTGGCAATGAGAGTTAGGGTTAGGGCTCAGGCGTTTAGGTGTGATGTGTTTAGGGCTTCAATGATGGCGTCTTTTGAGAAGAATCCGGAGAGGAATGGTATTCCGGTTAAAGCTAGACTGCCGATGGTGAGGCAGGTGGAAGTGAGGGGGAGCATGGTGTGGAGGCCCCCTATTTTTCGAATGTCTTGTTCATCGTTGAGGCTGTGGATAATAGATCCGGAACATAGGAATAATATTGCTTTAAAAAATGCGTGGGTACAGATGTGCAGGAAGGCTAATTGGGGTTGGTTTAAGCCGATGGTGACTATCATTAGGCCTAGTTGGCTGGATGTGGAGAATGCCACGATTTTTTTGATGTCATTTTGTGTTAGGGCGCAGGCGGCGGTGAATAGGGTGGTTGTGGCCCCAAGGCAGAGGCAAGTTGTCAGGGCGACCTGGTTGTGTTCTATCAGGGGGTGGAGACGGATGAGTAGGAAGATGCCGGCTACAACCATGGTGCTAGAGTGTAGTAGGGCAGAGACCGGTGTTGGACCTTCTATTGCTGAGGGGAGTCAGGGGTGAAGGCCGAATTGGGCTGATTTTCCTGTGGCAGCTAGGATTAAACCCATTAGTGGTAGGGTTGCCTGGCTACCTTGGGAGGTGGCGAATATTTGTTGAATTTCCCAAGTGTTTATGTTTATTGCAAATCATGCTATGCTTAAAATTAGTCCAATGTCTCCCACTCGGTTGTAAATAACTGCTTGTAGGGCGGCGGTGTTGGCGTCTGCGCGTCCGTATCATCACCCGATCAGTAGGAAAGATATAATGCCCACTCCCTCTCAACCGATGAATAGTTGGAATATGTTGTTGGATGTAACTAGGGTAATTATGGCGATCAGGAATAGGAGCAGGTATTTAAAGAATCGGTTTATGTTGGGGTCTGAGTGTATATATCATGAGGCAAATTCTAGGATTGATCAAGTTACGTAGAGGGCTACTGGTGTAAAGATAATTGAGTATTGGTCAAATTTGAAGCTGATGTTAATGTCAAAGGTGGCAATATTTATTCAATGTCAGTTAGTGGTGATGACTTCTATGCCTTGGTCAAAGAATACTGCAAGGGGGAGCAGGCTGGCATAAAAGGCTGTTTGAACTGCGGTTTTGACATGAGTAGTTGCCCATTTTTTGTCTAGAGGGTTGGGGTTGAGGGATACAATGAGGGGATATGTTAGGAGGGTAAAAATAATTAGGAGGGTTGAGCTAAAGATAAGTGTTGGTGAATGCATAGCTTCTACTTGGAGTTGCACCAAGAGTTTTTGGTTCCTAAGACCAACGGATGAACTATTATCCTTTAAAAGCCGAGTGACCCATGGATTTGAACCATGGTGCTGAAGAATTAGCAGTTCTTAGTGCCCCCGGCTTCTCTCGGTGAACAAGGAGGGTTTAGCTCCCATCTTTAGAACCACAATCTAATATTTTGTTTAAACTATGTTTACAGAAACATCAGCCTCATATGAGCTCTGGCTTTAGTATCAGTAAAATAATAGGGATGAGGTGTAGTGCCATGAGTAGGTGTTCTCGTGTGTGGGAGGGTTCAACTGCCATGATTAAGGTGGATACTGGGCCTCGTTGTGTTATTAGGTACATGTAGAGGGAGTAACTGGCGGTAATAAGGGTCCCCCCTCCTGTGAGGATAATTGTCCAGCTTGATCAGTTGAATATTGAGGAAATAATAACTAGTTCTCCTATTAGGTTGGGGAGGGGAGGGAGGGCCAGGTTGGCCAGGTTGGCGATGAATCATCATGTGGCTATTAGGGGGAGGATGGCTTGTATTCCTCGTGCAAGAAGTAGGGTTCGGCTGTGGAGGCGTTCATAGTTAGTGTTTGCCAGGCAGAATAATGCGGATGATGCTAGGCCGTGTGCGATTATCAGGATAATAGCCCCGGTGAAGCCTCATGGGGTTTGGATGAGGATTCCTGCTACCACTAATCCCATGTGGCTTACTGATGAGTATGCGATTAGGGATTTTAGGTCTGTCTGTCGTAGACAAATTGACCCGGTCATAATAATACCCCATAAAGCTAGGATAATAAATGGGTACGTGAGATTTTTGGATGATGGTTCTAGCATAATAATTATTCGTATTATGCCGTATCCGCCAAGTTTTAGTAGTACGGCAGCCAGGACTATGGATCCTGCAACTGGGGCTTCTACGTGTGCTTTTGGAAGTCAGAGGTGGGCTCCGTATAGGGGTATTTTTACTAGGAAGGCGATTAAGCAGGCTGCCCATCAGATTTTGTCGGCTCAGGTGCATAGGGGGGCAGGTTGTATGTATTGAATAATCAGTATTGAAAGGGAGCCTAGCTCTTTTTGCAGGACTAATAGGGCAACTAGCAGGGGAAGTGATCCGGTCAGGGTGTAGAATAGAAAATAGGTTCCTGCGTTAAGTCGTTCAGTTTGGTTTCCTCATCGCGTAATAATAATTAGGGTTGGGATTAGTGTGGCTTCAAACATGATGTAGAATAGGATAATTTCGGTGGCTCCGAAGGCTATAATTAAAAATAGTTGGAGGGACACTAGTAGGGTGATGTAGGTTCGTTGGCGGCCGATTGGTTCTGGGGAGATGTGGTTTTGGCTTGCTAGGATCATTAGGGGGAGAAGTCAGCATGTTAAGACGAGCAGGGGGGTGGAGAGGGGGTCCGTGCCTAGGTAGGGGTTTGATGAGGCTCAACCGGTTTCTGAGTCTCAGTTAAGTAGGGTTAGGCTTGCGGTGGCAATGACTAGGGCTTGGGCTGTTGTTGTGGTTCAAAGTCACTTTGGGGTCACAAGTCAGGTCGTTGGGAATAGCATTAGTGTTGGAATTATAATTTTTAGCATTGTAGGAGGTTTAGATTTTGGAGGTGGTCTGTGCCGTGCGTACGCGTAGTAGCTACAAGGAGGGCCAAGCCCGCTCCGGCTTCACATGCTGAGAATGCTAGTAGCAGTATCGGGGCGGTGGCGTAGGTAGTAGATTCTAGTTGAAGGGATCAGAGGGAGAGGGCAATAAATAAAGATAGTATTATTCCTTCTAGGCAGAGAAGGGCAGAGAGGAGGTGGGTTCGGTGGAAGGTTAGTCCTATTAGTCCTAACATGAAGGCGGAGCTGAAGCTGAAGTGTACAGGGGTCATAAGACGACTATGGACTTGCACCATAATTAGTTGAGCCGAAATCAGCGGTCTTACTTTGGACTAGTCATCTATTCGGCCCATTCAAGCCCTCCTTGGGTTCATTCATAAATGAGGCCTAGGGTTAACAGGATTAAAATGGTTGTTGCTCAAAGTAGGGCAATGGTGGGAGAGGCTAGTTGATCTCCTCATGGTAGGGGGAGTAGTAGTGCGATTTCTAGGTCAAATAGAAGAAATAAGATTGCTACCAGGAAGAATCGTAGTGAAAAAGGAAGGCGGGCGGATCCGAGGGGGTCAAAGCCGCATTCGTAGGGGGAAAGTTTTTCGGAGTCAGGGTTTGTCTGTGGTAACCAGAACGCGACGACTGCTAGGATGCAGGATAGGGTGATTGCAATTGCTAGGACTGCTATAATTAGGTTCATTACCTTTCCTTGGATTTTAACCAAGGCTAAATGATTGGAAGTCACTTGTACTGAATGTTGATACTAGAAAGGTTATGATCCTCATCAATAAATAGAGACGTATAGGAATAGTCAGACTACATCTACGAAGTGTCAGTATCATGCGGCGGCTTCAAATCCAAAGTGGTGTTCAGATGTAAAGTGATATTGGATTTGTCGGAGGAGACAAATCGCTAGGAAGGTAGAGCCGATGATGACGTGAAGTCCGTGGAACCCGGTTGCGACAAAGAAGGTGGAGCCGTATACTCCGTCAGCGATGGTGAATGGGGCTTCGTAGTATTCTATTGCTTGGAGGGCTGTAAAGTAAAACCCTAGTAGGATTGTTAGGGCCAACGCTTGGATGGTTTGTTTGCGCTCGCGTTCTATGATGCTGTGGTGGGCTCAAGTGACTGTGACGCCGGAGGCTAACAGTACTGCTGTATTAAGTAGTGGTACTTCAAATGGGTCTAAGGTGATAATGCCGGTTGGGGGTCAGCACCCGCCTAGTTCTGGTGTTGGGGCCAGGCTTGCGTGGTAGAATGCTCAGAAGAAGCCTAGGAAAAAGAAAACTTCTGAGGTAATAAATAGAATTATTCCGTATCGAAGCCCTTTTTGGACAGGGGGTGTGTGGTGTCCTTGAAATGTGCCTTCTCGAATAATGTCTCGTCATCATTGGTATATGGTTAGGAGAAGGAGGGTGAGTCCTATCGTTATAAGTACTGTGGAGTTAAAATGGAATCAGACTGCAAGTCCTGATGTCATCAGGAGGGCGGCTACTGCGCCGGTTAAGGGTCAGGGGCTGGGGTCGACCATGTGATATGCGTGTGCTTGGTGGGCCATTAGACGTTTTCTTGTAGGTAGAGGCTTAGTAGAAGGACGAATACGTATGCCTGAATTATTGCTACGGCTACTTCTAGCAGGGTTAATAGGAATAGCACTGTTGATGTTAAAATAGCTACGGTAGGCATTATTGGAAGGAGTACAAATGCGGCGGTGGCGATCAGTTGAATTAACAGATGGCCTGCAGTTAGGTTTGCCGTGAGTCGAACGCCTAGTGCCAGGGGGCGAATAAATAGGCTGATTGTTTCGATAACAATTAAGACTGGGATGAGGGGAATGGGGGTTCCTTCTGGTAGCAGGTGGCCTAGGGCGGCGGTGGGTTGGTTTCGTATGCCAATAATTACGGTAGCTAATCACAGGGGGACGGCGAGTCCCATGTTGAGGGAGAGTTGGGTTGTAGGGGTGAAGGTGTAGGGGAGGAGGCCAAGTAGGTTGAGTGTAATTAAAAGTAGTATTAGGGCTGTTAAGAGAACAGCTCATTTGTGTCCGCCGAGGTTAATGGGTAGTATGAGTTGTTGTGTAAAGCGGTTAATGAATCAGCCTTGAAGGGTCAAGAGGCGGTTGTTTAGTCATCGGTTAGTGGGGGTGGGGATGAGTACTCATGGGAGGCTAAGTGCTAGGGCAATTAGGGGGATTCCTAGGTGTGTGGGGCTCATGAATTGGTCAAAAAAGCTTAGGATCATGGTCAGGTTCAGGGTTCAGGTTTAATTTTTTCTGCATTTTTGTGGGTGGGTTCGTTCGTGAAGGTGTGGCCTAGCACTTTAGGCGGTAGAATAATTAGGAAGATAAGTCATGAGAAAATTAAAATTATAAATCATGGGTTGGGGTTTAGTTGGGGCATGTCACTAAGGGTGGTTGGGGGTCACCAGTCTTTAGCTTAAAAGGCTAACGCTATTCCCTATTTAGCTTCTTAGTGAGGATTCTTCTAGCATTAATGAAGATCAGTTTTCAAAGTGTTCTAGGGGGACTGCTTCGACTACAATTGGCATGAAGCTGTGGTTAGCCCCGCAAATTTCAGAGCATTGGCCGTAGTAAACCCCTGGTCGTGAGGTGATAAAGGCTGTTTGATTTAGGCGTCCGGGCACCGCGTCTATTTTAATGCCCAGGGCTGGCACCGCTCAGGAGTGGAGTACATCTTCTGCGGAGACTAGAACTCGAATTGGAGACTCCATTGGGACTACTATTCGGTGGTCTGTTTCTAGGAGTCGGAATTGTCCTGGGGCGAGGTCTTGTGTGGGGATTATGTAGGAGTCGAAGCCCAGGTCTTCATAGTCCGTATACTCATAACTTCAGTATCATTGGTGTCCCATGGCTTTAATAGTCAGGTGTGGGTCATTGATCTCGTCTATTAGGTAAAGAATTCGAAGAGAGGGTAGGGCAATTAAGATTAGGATTACTGCCGGGAGCACTGTCCATACAATTTCAATTTCTTGGGAGTCCAGTACATATTTGTTTGTTAGTTTAGTTGACACCATGGCCACAATAATGTAAAGCACCAGAGTGCTAATTAGGAAGACAATCATTAGTGTGTGGTCATGGAAGTGGAGAAGTTCTTCTATTACAGGTGAGGCCGCGTCTTGGAATCCTAATTGTGATGGATGTGCCATTTAGTCCTAGGACTTAAGGCACGCAGGTCTTTAACCTGCAACTCTGCCTCGACAAGGCAGTGTTATATCAATTTTACTAGTGTCTCATGGGAATAAGAAAGTGGCAGAGCGGTTATGCGGCTGGCTTGAAACCAGCAAATGGGGGTTCGATTCCTTCCTTTCTCGTGGTTGGCTAGTTGGTTGATTGCACTTGCACAAAGGCAGGCTCTTCATAGGTGTGATATGGGGGTGGGCAGCCGTGAAGTCACTCTACATTTGTGGTTGTTAGTTCGACTGACATGACTTCTCGCTTAGCCGCGAATGCTTCTCATAAGATAAATAGGAATATAATCACAGCAACCAATGAGATTAGTGAGCCGATTGAGGAGACGGTGTTTCATAGGGCATATGCGTCTGGGTAGTCTGAGTATCGGCGGGGCATTCCTGCGAGGCCTAGGAAGTGTTGGGGGAAGAATGTTAAGTTGACGCCTACAAATATTACGGCAAAGTGGATTTTGGATCAGGTGCCATGTAGTGTATAACCTGTGAAGAGCGGGAATCAGTGGACGAAGGCCCCCATAATGGCGAATACAGCCCCCATTGATAGTACATAATGAAAATGTGCTACGACATAATAGGTGTCGTGAAGTACAATATCTAGGGACGAGTTGGCTAAGACAATTCCCGTTAAGCCTCCCACTGTGAATAGGAAGATAAAGCCTAGGGCTCATAGTAGAGGGGTGTCTCATTTAATTGAACCGCCGTGAAGGGTGGCTAATCAGCTAAAGACTTTGACGCCTGTGGGGATGGCGATAATTATTGTGGCGGAGGTAAAATAGGCCCGTGTGTCTACGTCCATTCCAACTGTGAATATGTGATGAGCTCACACGATAAAGCCTAGTAGTCCAATAGCCATTATGGCCCACACTATTCCTATATAGCCAAAAGGTTCTTTTTTGCCGGCATAGTAGGCTACAATGTGGGAGATCATGCCGAATCCTGGTAGAATTAGAATGTACACCTCTGGGTGGCCAAAGAATCAAAATAGGTGTTGGTAGAGGATGGGGTCTCCTCCTCCGGCTGGGTCAAAGAAGGTGGTGTTTAAATTTCGATCTGTTAGAAGTATTGTGATCCCCGCAGCTAGCACTGGCAGTGACAGCAGGAGAAGCACGGCCGTGATTAATACAGATCATACAAATAGAGGTGTCTGGTATTGGGATACTGCGGGGGGTTTCATGTTAATAATTGTGGTGATAAAATTAATAGCTCCTAAAATGGACGATACCCCGGCCAGGTGGAGGGAGAAAATGGTTAGGTCTACAGAGGCTCCTGCATGGGCCAGGTTTCCCGCCAGTGGGGGGTAAACAGTTCATCCTGTGCCGGCCCCGGCCTCTACCCCAGAGGAGGCCAGAAGGAGTAGGAAGGATGGGGGTAGGAGCCAGAAGCTCATATTGTTCATACGAGGGAATGCCATGTCTGGGGCTCCAATTATTAGGGGGACCAGTCAGTTTCCGAATCCGCCAATTATGATGGGTATTACTATAAAGAAAATCATGACAAAGGCGTGGGCTGTAACGATAACATTGTAGATCTGGTCATCGCCAAGCAAGGCACCGGGTTGGCTCAGTTCGGCACGGATCAGAAGGCTGAGGGCTGTGCCGACTATGCCTGCTCAGGCACCAAATACTAAATACAGGGTGCCAATATCTTTGTGGTTAGTAGAAAAGAATCAACGGGTGATTGCCACAGGTAAGATGGCTGAGTATTTAAGCGGTGGGTTGTAGCCCCATGCACAGAGGTTAAAGTCCCCTTCTTATCAAGTCCTGTGGTGAAGATCACATCAGATTGCAAACCTGAAGACGCGGGCTCATCGCCTGCCGGGACTTCCTCCCGCCTCTTCCTCCTTGGCGGGAGGAAGTAGATGAATGCTCGCTGGATAGGGCACTTAGCTGTTAACTAAGATTTTGTAGGATCGAGGCCTTCTCATCTAGCAAGGCTTTAGCTTAATTAAAGTATCTGGGTTGCATTCAGAAGATGTGGGGTAATATCCTGCAAGTCTTAACAGGGACTAGGAGATTCTCACTCCTGCTTAAAGCTTTGAAGGCTTTTGGTCTAGATTGCTATCCTAAGTCCCTATGTTGTTAGGGCCATAATTGCTGGTGTGATGGGTAGTAGGATCAGTGCCAGTGTGGTGGTAATTGATAGGGTTATGGTGGTTTGAGATGATTTTTGTCGTCATGTTGAGGTGTTGGTGTTGGTGTTGGGGGCAATTGTTAGGGTTATTGCATAACATATTCGTAGGTAGAAGAATAGACTGAGTAGGGCGGCTAAGGCTATAATTGATGCTGTGAGGGGGAGGCTCTGTTTGGTTAATTCTTGGAGGATGAGCCATTTTGGTATAAACCCTGTTAATGGGGGAAGGCCTCCTAGGGAAAGTAGTGTTATTATTGTTATTGTGGTTATTATGGGGGTTTTTGATCAAGTGAGAGTTAGGGTACTTAGTTTTGTGGAGGCCACATTCTTGAATGTCAGGAAGGCCGCGGAAGTTATGGTAATATATAGGATTAGGTTTAGAATGGCAAGGTTTGGGGAGTACTGTATAATAATCATTATCCAACCCAGGTGGGCGATTGATGAGTATGCTAGGATCTTTCGTAGTTGCGTTTGGTTTAGGCCGCCTCACCCGCCGATGATGGTGGAGGCTAGGCCTAGTATGGTTATTAGGGACGGGTTTATTATTGGGCTGATTTGATAAATTAGGGCAAACGGGGCTAGTTTCTGTCAGGTTGAGAGGATGAGGCCTGTGGTGAGGTCGAGGCCTTGTAGTACTTCTGGAAGTCAGTAGTGGACGGGGGCGAGTCCTATTTTTAGGGCCAGGGCCATGGTGATTAGGGCTAAGGCTGTGGGGTTGGATATTTCTTGGATACCCCATTCTCCTGTTGTTCAAGCATTGGTGGTGCTGGCAAATAAAATTATAGCTGCGGCCGTTGCTTGGGTGAGGAAGTATTTAGTTGTGGCTTCGACTGCTCGGGGGTGGTGTTGTTGTGCTATAAGGGGGATGATGGCTAGTGTACTGATCTCTAGTCCCATTCATGCTAAAAGTCAGTGGGAGCTTGCAAGTGTCAGGGTAGTTCCAATTCCTAGGCTTGAAAGCAGGACGGCAAGTACGTAGGGGTTCATTAGTAAAGGAAGGATTTTAACCAACATGTTTGGGGTATGGGCCCAAAAGCTTTAATTAGCTGACTTTACTAGGAAGTGGTGTAGTGGAAGCACCAAGAGTTTTGATCTCTTGAGGATGGGTTCGAACCCCTTCTTTCTAAGGAAGCGAGGGGACTTGAACCCCTATTATCCACTCTATCAAAGTGGCCCTTGGCCTTCAGGCACGATTCCTATATTGTGCTAGATTTGGGGTGGTAGGCCGGCAGAGGCAATTGGTAGAGAGGCATGTCATAATACAAGGGCTAGGGTGATGGGGAGGAAGTTTTTTCATACCAGGTGTATTAGTTGGTCATATCGGAATCGTGGGTACGAGGCTCGTACCCATAAAAATAGTATTGATAGCATTGAGGCTTTGATTATGAGGTTGAGTGCTGTTATTTCAGGGAATATTGGGTTGTGATAAGCTCCCAGGAATAGGATGGTGGAGAGGGTGTTTATTAGGAGGATATTGGCGTATTCAGCTAGAAAAAATAGGGCGAATGGCCCTCCTGCATATTCTACGTTGAAGCCGGAGACTAGTTCTGATTCCCCTTCTGTGAGGTCGAAAGGGGCTCGGTTTGTTTCGGCGAGGGTGGAGATATACCATATTGCTGCGAGGGGTCAGCCTGGGGCTAGCAGCCAAATTGCCTCTTGTGTAATGTTGAAGGTGTGGAGGGTGAAATTGCCAGTGAAGATGATTATACATAAGAGGATCAAGCCGAGGCTTACTTCGTAGGAGATTGTTTGTGCTACCGCTCGGAGTGCTCCAATGAGAGCATATTTTGAATTGGAGGCTCAACCGGAGCCTAAGATTGAGTAGACGGCTAGACTGGATAGGGCTAGAATAAATAGGATGCCTAGGTTGAGGTCTGCGATTGGGTAGGGCATTGGCAGGGGTATTCATAGGGTGAGGGCCAGGGTTAGTGCTATGATGGGGGCTGCCAAAAATAAAAATGGAGAGGCTGTGGTGGGGCGCACGGGTTCTTTGATGAATAGTTTGATGCCGTCAGCGATGGGCTGTAGGAGGCCATAAGGTCCAACAATGTTTGGGCCTTTTCGTAGTTGTATGTAGCCTAATACTTTTCGTTCGATAAGGGTTAAAAATGCTACTGCTAGCAGGATTGGAATGATGTATGCTAGTGGATTGATTAGGTAAGTTAATAGGTGAGAGGTCATAGCTAAGAAGAGGATTTGAACCTCTGTTGGAAAGGGCTTAGGCCTTTTGCAATTACCAAGCTCTGCCATCTCAGCTTGCCCTATTTTAGGGGGGAGGTTTGTGCCCCTTTACCTATTTTAGTTGTTTTCATTAGGTTGGGGTGAGGCATACTTGTAGCATTGGCCTCAGCCTTCCGGTCCTTTCGTACTAGGAAGGGTCACTGCATAGATAGAAACTGACCTGGATTACTCCGGTCTGAACTCAGATCACGTAGGACTTTAATCGTTGAACAAACGAACCCTTAATAGCGGCTGCACCATTAGGATGTCCTGATCCAACATCGAGGTCGTAAACCCTTTCGTCGATATGGACTCTTAGAAAGGATTGCGCTGTTATCCCTAGGGTAACTTGGTTCGTTGATCAGGCTTTAGCCTGGGTCATTGTTCGTCAGATGTTCTGTTGCTTTGGGCTGTCGCCCTAGGTTTTAGGGGCAGTGCCCCCGTCGACATGGAGGCTTTTTTGTCCTCCGTGGTCGCCCCAACCGAAAACATTAGGATCAGGGTACTATTACGCTTTTAGCTATTATTTCCGTGGGTGGTTGGCTTGATGGCATAGTTGATCTTGTGTTTTAAGCTCCATAGGGTCTTCTCGTCTTATGGGGTTATGCTCGCCTCTGCACGAGCAGGTCAATTTCACTGACTGGAAAAAGGAGACAGTTGAGCCCTCGTTATGCCATTCATACAGGTCTTCATTTAAAAGACAAGTGATTACGCTACCTTCGCACGGTCAAAATACCGCGGCCGTTAAACTTTTGGTCACAGGGCAGGCGGGACCTCTAATACATTGGTTTGCAAGAGGCGATGTTTTTGGTAAACAGGCGAGGCTCGTGTTTGCCGAGTTCCTTCTTTTTCTTTTAGTCTTTCCTTGGCGGTGCACTCCTGTGTTGGGTTAACGGTTGTGTTTTACAGGATTTTCTTGATTTCTATTATTATTCTGTATTTCCCTCTTTGGTTGGGTCCGTTATTTGTCAGTGGTGGGTCCGGTCTGACTTACACGTGTGCTCGGAGAAGGTCGTGCCTTCTTGTTACTAATTTTAGCATTATTGCTTCTATAGTTGTATAGAGGGGCTCTGTAGGTTTAGGGGATTGTGATTGTTTTATCGGGATAATAGGGTGAGGGTTTGTCTGAGCTTTAACGCTTTCTGTGCAGGTGGCTGCTTTTAGGCCCACTGAAACAAAGTTCCTTTAATTTAATGTGATCTTTATCCGCCTGTTAAGGTTGTGTTCTTTTTCAAGGGAGCTGTACCTCTCTTGAATAACTCTTAAGGTTTTCTTGGTGTCTTTGTTGGTAGTGACCTGGGTGACAGCAGAAGCCTTGAGGCTGAACTAATATTCATTTCCTGAGCAACCAGCTATTACTAGGCTCGTTAGGTTTGTCGCCTCTACTCGGAGATCTTCCCACTCTTTTGCCACAGAGACGGGTTTGCCCTATTAGGCTGTCTCGGAGTAGCTCGTCTAGTTTCGGGGGGTCAGACTAAAGTTCTCTTTGCCTGATAAGAACTGGCTAAATCATGATGCAAAAGGTACAAGTTTTAATCTTTGCTTTTTATTGCTTTAACAAGTTGTTTCATTTTCTCTTTCAGCTTTCCCTTGCGGTACTTTCTCTATTGCGCTGCTTTGTCCTTTTCTATCGCCTATACTGGGGGTATTAAATGGTTTGTTTATTTTTTTTGATCTTATTGGGGTTTATATATAAATATTCATTTGTGATGTATGTGGTGAGGCTAGCTATTTAGCTCAAAATGATCTGATTTGCACAGATGTCCCCTCGGTGTAAGGGAGGTGCTTTTCTATTGAGCTACATTTTGGTTGTTCCAAGTGCACCTTCCGGTACACTTACCATGTTACGACTTGCCTCCTCTTGTTTGGGTTGTAGACTTATGTACTTGGGGTGTTCCTTTGAGGAGAGTGACGGGCGGTGTGTGCGCGCCCCATAGCCGGCTTCAAAAGAATTTTCTATTTTCTTTTTACTGCTAAATCCACCTTCAATCACTGGTTTCACAGTGTTATTCGTGTATTTTCTGTGTCAGAAAATGTAGCCCATTTCTTTCCACTTCATTCGCTACACCTCGACCTGACGTTTTTGGGTGTGCCATTTTTGCTTACTATTAGTCTTTCACAGGGTAAGCTGACGACGGCGGTATATAGGCGGTAATGACAAGAAGTGGTGAGGTTTAACGGGGATTATCGGTTCTAGAACAGGCTCCTCTAGGTGGGTCTGGGGCACCGCCAAGTCCTTTGGGTTTTAAGCTAGCGCTCGTAGTACCCTGGCGGGTAATATATGTAATTTATTACCAAAGTTTATGACTAAGCATAGTGGGGTATCTAATCCCAGTTTGTGTCTCAGTTGTCGTGGGTTCAAGGGGTCCTTGTTAGGTAGAGCTACCTTCGTGGTTGGGCTTCTGGCCTTCAGGTGCGTATGACGGCTTAGGAGGCTTTTGGCTCTAGTGTAGTAGGTGTCCTTTAATCACGCTTTACGCCGTGGACTATCAGTTGGGGCCTCTCGTATAACCGCGGTGGCTGGCACGAGTTTTACCGGCCCTCTTAACTCTGGCTGAGTCGAGCTTGCGCTCATGGCTCAATGTTTATCACTGCTGAGTTCCCTTGGGGGTGTGGCTTAGCAAGGCGTCTTGGGCTGCGGGTGCGTGCCTGATACCTGCTCCTTTTCCCCTATGTGGCGGGGGATTAAGGGCATTCTCACAGGGGTGCGGAGACTTGCATGTGTAAATTGGGTTAAAATTGATAGTAAGGCCAGGACCAAGCCTTTGTGCCTGCGGAGCTGCCTAAGGCTCATCTTAACATCTTCAGTGTTATGCTTTAGTTAAGCTACGCTAGC